TATTTGTTCCCATAAATTCTGACCTTGATAACGATCTAGATTCATATCAGGATCATTAAGTATAAAGTTTAATGAAAAGAAAGAGTAAAGTAAACAAAAAAGACTCTTTTTTTCATTTTAAAATTGATTATCGATCGATTTATTTGGCAATAACGAAAGGATTACTAGTAACTAGTAATCCGCGTCGCTCTCACTAAAGTGCATACCCGTATGGATATCAATATATCACTCGCGCCTTTTTTTGTTACAACACGGCGATTCGAATCTAAAATCTAAATAGAAAATGGCTTGAATGAAATCATAAGAATATCTATGCTGTACACTTTTCTTTATTTCCCTGGGATTGTAGTTCAATTGGTCAGAGCACCGCCCTGTCAAGGCGGAAGCTGCGGGTTCGAGCCCCGTCAGTCCCGACGGATACAATAAAAAAAATACATCAATTGATCCCTCCATTTTCTGTGAAAGGGGATACAAATGACAGAATTTCATTCCCAACGATATCCTTTTTTTATTTATTTTTTCCTTTCTATTTTTTGTTGGGGTTTATTTGTAAACTATTTGTAAACGGTGAAAGTGGAAAAGCAGTCAGATGATACATTATCAGATGATTGTACAAGGAAGGCGGTAGATTATCGAAAAGAAAGAGTGGAAAAGAATATATATAAATAAAGGAAAGGAATTCTTTTGATTGGACCAGGAATCCAATTTTGTATTCGGTGTGGATAAAAGATCTTCCTATGTTATACTATTCAATTCTCGACGGTGAATCGATTTGATAGCTTAGATATTGTTATTCATGATATTGATCCGATTCGATGTCATTGAAATGTAAGTCATCGCATTGAATTTACAAGCGACAAATTTATCATCTCTATGGGATTAAATCCCGAGTTATTGCGAAGTAAAAAAAAAACAATGAAATTATGGAAGTAAATATTCTCGCATTTATTGCTACAGCGCTGTTCATTCTAGTTCCTACCGCTTTTTTACTTATAATATACGTAAAAACTGTCAGTCAAAGTGACTAATTTGAATGAAACTTGACTTTTTATTTTTTATCAAGGATTTAAGAAAAAAAGGATTCCAATTTCACGTCTTAAATAAAATGAATGGACTAGAATCAGCAGTATCCTATAAAAATCGATAGTATGGTAGAAAAAAAATATGAATCTTTCTACCATACTATCTATATCTATTATTGTAATGTATAAAGATACAAGCTTAATATAGATGAATCTACAATATGTATCTTCATACATGTCGATATCAATTAAATATATGTAATGTACATAGTATCTCAATTTTATTTCTTCGCTTGATCTATTTTATTTGTGTTGATTTCAATCAATCTGAAATAATTGAAAGGCAAGTCTTACGATTTTCTAATTCTTTCATTTCATGGATTTGATTCTTTTGATGGATACCGAGATTCATATTGAAAATAATCATAAATGAAGGAAAAATGGAATGGAATAGGCATATATTAATTTAATAATTTAATAAAAAAAAAAAGAAAACCAAGTAATCTTTTTTTTTTTAACATTCCAAAGAAGTAATTCATTGAGCAGTTGACAGATGATCCAAAGAGTTCTATGGTAACTTTTCTTCGTATTTCGTTTCGAAAAAGGGGTATACCCTACCGATTTTTATTTTAATTTAACTTCTTTTCTTTGATCCATGATATGAAATGAGTCAATAAAGCATGGCATAAATGAAATTCCTAAAATAATAAATAAAACAGGGGGTAAGTGTGCAATATGTGACTACACTAAGGCAAGATCTTAATTAAATAAAAGAAGTACTTTTTTTTCTCTTTGAACAGTAAAGAGGGAAGGAAATAAAAACAAGCAAATACAGAAAAAAAAAGGGGGGGGGTTCCTTGTCTCTCATTGTCCATATATAACTCTGGTAAGAGCTGGTTCATCAAAATAGATAATTTAGGAAGAATTCTTTTTTTTTAATAATTTAATAAATTGCGGATCCCTTTTACTTTCGAAATACGAACATGGGAATTATTGAAATGTTTGTTTGATTTTGATTGAAAGGGTATTATTCATCTATATTATTCATAGAATACATTACTCCACTAGAATCCAAGAATTTCGAAATGAAGACTAATAAAATAGTAAAAAAAAAAAAAAGGCTTTGCAAAACGATCTAGAAAGCAATTGATACGGTTTGATTCCTCAACCCAATTAGGAATACCCCTAGAGTCCACTTCTTCCCCATACTACGAGTGAAAGGGAAAATGTAAAGACTACCATTAAAGCAGCCCAAGCAAGACTTACTATATCCATGTGTATTATGTCCCCTATCTCTATGAATATGAAACAAATATGAAGGAATTTTTCCATTATTGTTCACTAATAATAGTGGAATTACCGGCGCAGAGTCAAAAAGAAAAGGGAATTCTGACACACCACCGTTGATGAAACACTTCAATAAATCCGCTTATAACAAGTTCTTATATGATTTCTAGTAAAATCGAGAACCATTAAGCACAAAAGCACAAGCAAAATACGCAGTAACACTTTTGGAAGTATCAAAAGAATGTTACTCACATGTAGCAATAATAAGACTTATTCTTTCTTTTTGTGTCCCTCATTAAGTAAAAGCCAATTATCCATCCAATCTAATATTAATTGGATGCCTGAACACTCAGAGACTTTCATCAGTCTGTATACAAAGTATCTTCCAACCCTTCTACAACCATTCATTAGTTAATTAGATACTCCCGTTATCCAATCTAATTCAAGACTCCGCTAGTAGCCCCTCCATTAGTAGGGGAGGGGTACCATATCAAGATTTACTGATTCCCTTCCACTACTCTAGTTTTTACTTGAATCCTAGACGTAAGGATTTACAACACTTTAGAAAACAAAACCTCCGGAAGTTTATAATCAAGAAAGTATCAAGAGTCCTTTTCTTACACTTGTTTTTGCTGGAGAAAATTTGTCGAGTTATATCAGCAAAACAGAATATAGGATTTCGAGTTTTTTGTTGATCAGGCGACACCCGGATTTGAACTGGGGAATAAGGGATTTGCAGTCCCCCGCCTTACCGCTCGGCCATGTCGCCAAAAGGCTACAAACAAAAAAATGAGAGTATCCCCTTTTTATTTTTACATTGGATCCATACCTTCAATTGGTTATAGTATCTCAAGACACACAATATCTAAAAACTTTCCCTTTCTTTTTTCTTTTCTATTGAAAAATAAAATTTTGGTTCTCAGTTACAAAAGTCAAAATTCAGGACAAATAAATTGGAACCATTAACTATTAACTATTGACTGCAAATTTATGGACGATTCTTCTCTTCTTCACTTGTCTTTTTCTAATGGTATAAGAAAAAAAAAAATGGATACATAACTAATCAGTATTTATTTTTTTTTTTCAATAAAAAAAACTTTCTTAATTCTTAATTTCAATTATATTATAATTATAATATAACAGCAATTATGAGTCTATGTAAACCCCAGAACATAAGTTGTTACACAGCTATAGTTATCTAATGAGGTATTTTATCTATCTAGATATGATGTCCATAGGGAATCAGCAAGAAATTATCGTGTTTCAATTTTGCATTGAATAGATTTAAATTTTTCAATTAAAGAAAAAATAGAATTTTTGATAGAGCACGCCATGTGTTGTCTCCACTAGAGCGCTATAATGGAATAAAAAGAAAAGAGGAAAGACATATATAAATAGAAATGCTATATCTGCACATGTTTAATAAATACAAGCCCTCTTTTCGTACGCACTTCAATCATATTCTAAATATTCTACTAAAAAATAAAAAAACTAAAAAGTGGGTAAAAACATCTCTCTTCTCTGCGAATCATTTTTTGAACAATGGAATCTATGAAAAAATTAAGTGCTAGAAAAATCAACTCTCTCCCTATATATATTTTATGATTATTTTGTCTTTATCTCAACGAACAGATCAAATCAGGAATTCATTTTTCTGGTATTCAATCGGATTGGAATATGTAATATCATAATAATGGTAGAAATTGAATTATTCTTTTTTTTTTTTTTTATTCTATACAAAACTCCATAAGGCTAAATGGCATTTATCAATTCTTTTCTGTATCTGTTTGTTATAAAATATAAATTCAAATTTGAGTCTAATTTTTCTTCTTCCGTTCATACGCATTTCATATTTCATACATTCCATATATATTATATGGTATATGGAGTTAGATAAAATTTCATGTGATTCAGTAAACAGAATAGAAATTCAATTCCATCATTATTAGATCGATTCATATGATTCGATGAAGAATGAGAAAAGAATGGGATTTTTTTGATAAATGGGAAATTCAAAATGCTCGGGGATGCAAATGGGGAAATGTCTACAATACCTGGGTTGAATCAGATACAATTTGAGGGATTTTGTGGGTTCATGTATCGGGGCTTAACAGAAGAACTTTATAAGTTTCCAAAAATTGAAGATACAGATCAAGAAATTGAATTTCAATTATTTGTGGAAACATATCAATTGGTGGAACCGTTGATAAAAGAAAGGGATGCTGTATATGAATCACTCACATATTCTTCTGAATTATATGTATCCGCAGGATTAATTTGGAAAACCAGTAAGGATATGCAAGAACAAACAATTTTTATTGGAAACATTCCTTTAATGAACTCCCTCGGAACTTCTATAGTAAATGGAATATACAGAATTGTGATCAATCAAATATTGCAAAGCCCCGGTATCTATTATCGATCAGAATTGGATCATAACGGAATTTCGGTCTATACTGGTACCATAATATCAGATTGGGGGGGGAGGTTAGAATTAGAGATTGATAGAAAAGCAAGGATATGGGCTCGTGTAAGTAGGAAACAGAAAATATCTATTCTAGTTCTATCATCAGCTATGGGTTCGAATCTAAGAGAAATTCTAGAGAATGTTTGCTACCCTGAAATTTTCTTGTCTTTCCTGACCGATAAGGAAAAAAAAAAAATTGGGTCAAAAGAAAATGCCATTTTGGA